CCAAGTAGGCTTACAGAGTTGATCATGATCAAATGCTTTCTGGGTCGTCTCATACCTTGTGTTTGGTGTTTATCTCCCAAATATTTGGAGATTTATACTTTACATAATATATATATATATATTTACATAGCATAGGGTTTACTTGTTACTAATATAGTCTAGCCTCTGTTGTTCTTTAGATCCCCTGTTTCACTCCGATAGTATTATAGATCAGGTCGATGCATAGGAAATGAACGCATTTGAATACTATTCAAACTATTAATAATAAAAAAAAAAATGATAAAACAAAACCCGAATTATATATTCTATTATGCAAAATCACACATTCGACTGGATCTTACGGAGCCTGTTCATGCATGACATGATCCAGGGTTGATCATAGAATAGATTCTCTTCAAACGAACCGGCCTATCCTCTCTCTGTATGTATAGGACTTACTTATACGGTGGTTGGACAAAAGACACATTCGATTATTAATTTCAATGTGGCAGAAACAGACATATACCTGCACGGCCTAATCAATAGTTCAAGTCACACACTCCCATAATCCATTTTTTTTTTTCGGAGAATTACCTCCAACTAGTGATCTTATGTTAAATAACTAAATACAATATTGTATTGTGGAGTTGAAGGAAAATGTCCAAATACATGGATTATTCTTTTCAACAATCCATACTTGTAGCAATGAAATACTATTCTTCTTCCCCCAAGTGATAAATGATTGATTACAAATATCTATGATATACCCCTTTTCCTATTCTATAAAGGACCAGAAATACCTTGTTTACGTATCATTAGAAAGTGCATTAACATAAATACGGCAGTAAGAAGAGGCAAGACAAAAGTGTGTAAACTATAAAAACGAGTCAGGGTGGATTGTCCCACACTAGCACTTCCGCGTAATAACTCTACCAAAGGTGATCCTATTACAGGAATAGCTTCGGGTACGCCTGTTACAATTTTAACTGCCCAATAACCAATTTGGTCCCGAGGTAAGGAATAACCAGTTACACCAAAAGACGCGGTCAATACAGCCAGAATCACACCTGTAACCCAAGTCAATTCGCGAGGTTTTTTAAACCCACCGGTGAGATACACACGAAATACATGTAGGATCATCATTAGAACCATCATACTTGCCGACCACCGATGAACCGATCGTATTAACCAACCAAAGTTAGCTTCAGTCATTATATATTGAACAGAAGCAAAAGCCTCAGTAACAGTTGGACGATAGTAAAAAGTCATAGCAAACCCAGTAGCTACTTGTACTAAAAAACAAGTAAGCGTAATTCCTCCTAGACAATAAAATATGTTCACATGAGGAGGAACATATTTACTGGTTATATCATCTGCAATCGCCTGAATCTCGAGACGTTCTTCGAACCAATCATAGACTTTATTGAGATAGGTAAACCGCGTGAATTCCCCCTCTAAGAACTGTATATGAGAATTTCATCTCGTACAGCTCAAGCAGACACCCAAATACTGATTGAAAGGGATATATAATAGAATAGAAAGTTTGAAACTTATTAATCCCGGATTTTCTCTTTTCGGAAGATAGGAGGGAATAAAAATCCGAAAGTTCTTCTTTGTGGTGATAATGCCAAAATATCAAGTCGGCTCATTCGTCTTTATGTTGATTGTTACTACAGGCCTCTTGAATATTCTCTTTCCCTATTTTTTTATTGTGTGTAATGTGGCTTTTACTATTTTTTTTATCATTAATAGGAATTTCTCTTGTTAAGACCCTATAGAATCGATTGAAACCCCAGATTCATACTAGAACCACGATGATTCAATAAAACCCCAAAGCTAAGCCCAAAGATTCCTTGAGTAAGAACCACTGGATCATCGCTTATTCAATCAATAGGATAGGTATAATGACTAAAAATACAAAAAAAATTGTCTGTTGATTAAACAAAATAGGCATAAACAGGAGTTTGAAAGAAGAAAAATCTTTCGATTTATAACTTCTAAATTCTGTCTTTGAAAAGAAAATTTTTTTGAATCCGATCGAGAGGTCTGAATATTAAATATGAATCATAGTTCAAATATTTCTTGATTGATATATTTTATATATTCCGTGTTCCAGATACCAGTATGAATATCCGACGAGGTAGAACCATCTCCATCATGATAAGATGACAGACTCATTTTCTGTATTATCAATAGGATCAATTATAACAAGTCACACACTCATATTCCGGAAGTACAGACAGAAAAAAATTCCGCGATTGAACTACCAAAAGGGGGGTTAGAAATAGAATTCGGGACCCGAAAAATTCATTTTGTATTCTATTGAAAGACTAGAACTTCCTGTTCCTGGTTCTTTTTAATTTCATTTTCTTGTGGATTTAATTCATTGAAATTCCATCCAGTAAAACAGAAGAATTGTAAATTTCCAAAATAATACATAGGAATATTGCAAATAAAGCCATTGCAACTCCCATCAAAGGAGTAGTTCCCCATCCGGGAGCTACTTTACCATATTCCGAATTCAATGGTTTCAATAAAGCCCCCACGGTAGTAGGTTTTGGACGAGATCTAGAACTACCCTCAACGGTTTGTGTAGCCATAAATCTGATTGTATTCATTGAGATCTATTGACTTTGTATACCATTCCGGTTATAATAATATAAACGATTGATTGATCCGTATGTGATCTTGAAATTTTATAATAATGGAAATAGCAACCCTAGTCGCCATCTTTATATCTGGTTTACTTGTAAGCTTTACCGGGTACGCTTTATATACCGCTTTTGGGCAACCCTCTCAACAACTAAGAGATCCCTTCGAGGAACACGGAGACTAGTTGAAGTAATGAGCCTTCCAATATCAGAAGGCTCATTACTTCAATTGAGATAATGAAAAATCATTTCACCTTTTTAGTGGGAACTTTGGGAGGTTCCCGAAAAAAGATAGCGAAAAAAATTATCCCGAGAGTCGAGACTAATAGAAATGTATAAACCAATGCTTCCATAGATTCGATTGTGGTTTACAATTATAGCTTCCATACCTGCTTACTTGGGATTATTTTCCCGATAATGATAAAAAGAGTAAAAAAAAGGAGGGGCGGTGATTCAAATTAAGATTTTTCTAGTATCCTATAAAAAAATAGAGGCAAAAAAAAGAAAGCAATGTTGTATTAGACTCCCTGTCTTCTTGTAGTTGGATCTCCAAGTTTTTGGAATGCTCCAAATTCTACTTGAGCATCCAAGTCTGGGTCAATACCAGCAAAAACATCTCTGAACAGGGTTCTAGCCCCATGCCAAATGTGTCCGAAGAAGAAGAGTAGGGCAAAGGAAGCATGTCCAAAAGTAAACCAACCCCTTGGACTACTACGAAAAACGCCATCAGATTTCAACGTAGCACGATCTAATTCGAAAATTTCACCCAATTGAGCACGTCTAGCATATTTTTTCACAGTAGGTGGATCGCTATAACTGACTCCGTTGAGTTCGCCGCCATAAAACTCAACAGTTACGCCTACTTGTTCAACGCTATACTTAGATTCCGCTCTTCTAAAAGGAACGTCAGCTCTAACAATTCCGTCCCCATCTATTAAAACGACTGGAAATGTTTCAAAAAAGGTAGGCATACGACGTACAAAGAGTTCACGCCCTTCTTTATCTCTAAAAATAGGGTGTCCTAACCACCCAACAGCTATTCCATCGCCGTTGTCCATTGAGCCCGCTCTAAATAATCCTCCTTTTGCCGGATTATTGCCAATGTAATCATAAAAAGCCAATTTCTCAGGAATTTTCGACCAAGCTTCTGATAAACTTTGATTTTCGGCTAGCCCAGCACTTACTCTTCGATATATTTCTTGCTGAAAGTATCCCTGATCCCATTGATAACGAGTGGGACCAAATAATTCAATCGGAGTAGTTGCTGAACCATACCACATCGTTCCAGCAACAACAAAAGCTGCAAAAAAGACGGCGGCGATACTACTAGAAAGAACGGTTTCAATATTGCCCATACGTAATCCTTTGTATAGACGTTGAGGCGGACGGACACTAAGGTGGAATAGACCTGCCAATATGCCCAATGTCCCCGCTGCAATATGATGAGAGGCTATTCCTCCTGGAAAAAAGGGATCAAAGCCTTCTACGCCCCATGCTGGACTTACAGATTGTACTTTTCCTGTTAGTCCATAAGGATCGGACACCCATATTCCGGGACCATACAAGCCTGTTACATGAAATGCGCCAAAACCAAAACAAGCCACCCCGGAAAGAAATAAATGAATTCCAAAAATTTTAGGCAAATCCAAAGAAGGTTTTCCTGTACGTTCATCACAAAAAATTTCTAGATCCCAATACACCCAATGCCAAATGGCTGCCAAAAAGCACAAGCCAGAAAACACAATATGCGCTCCGGCCACACCTTCGTAACTCCAAATACCCGGATCCGTTATAGTCCCCCCCGTAATACTCCAACCGCCCCATGAATTGGTTATTCCTAAACGAGTCATAAAAGGTATAACAAACATACCCTGTCTCCACATTGGATCAAGAACGGGGTCAGAGGGATCAAAAACTGCTAATTCATATAGAGCCATCGAACCGGCCCAACCGGCAACCAGAGCTGTATGCATTATATGGACAGAAATTAACCGGCCGGGATCATTCAATACGACGGTATGAACACGATACCAAGGCAAACCCATGGAATTACCCCTTTATCAAAGATAAATGACACTATGTAACTTTATTGCATTGGAAAAGACTATGACTGTGCAATGGACCCCTTTTGTTCAATGGATTATCTCGGAACAAGGGTTAATGTTTGTTCTAGTTTGTTGAAACAATTATGTTATGTTTGCAGGAACAAAGAGAAACAAATCTATTCTATACCCGATAAGTAGCAATACGCAATGGGGAGTTGATACCATCTTCGATCAGTGAATGCTTTCATACTTGTTCATTATTGGAAGGCTATATTCGTAAGAATTTTATTTTTTTTATTCTGTCTTCTTTATTGAAGTTAAATTT